CCACCAGAGAAAAAATGAGATCCATAACATCTATGTCAGCTTTTTTTACGAATGCGTCTAAAGCTACTTGCTTTTTAGATGATCCCTCTAGAAGAGGGGAATTCTATCAAATCTTTCTAGTCTCTAGTCTAGTTACTTCGTTCCCTATTTCTTTTCTACTAGTGGGATCCTAAGGAAAATAATTTTGTTTCTACCGAGCTTAAACAAAAAGCCGAGGGTTCTAGTAAACCAAAACCATCATTTTATAGCTATTTGGCTTCAATCTCCCCCTTTTTCAGCGCAAAAATTAAAGATTTAGTTACGATTGAAAGTTTTGTACTATCATCCATAGATCCTTTATTCATACTCATTCAATTGGAATAATTGAACCAATCAAAAAAATTATGCTTCTCGACTCCATAATCCAAATTTTTTATTAAAATTCTGATTGCCTTTTGGATAGAAATCGTGAGAATGTATATTATTTCCTCAAATGTCCTATTGAGGGGTAAAGGATTCAATCTTTTTAAGAAATAAAGTTTTTGATCGGAATATGAAACATGAAAAAAAATGGAAAGACCCCTTAACTATTTAAGTTGTTAATAGAACGAATCACACTTTTACCACTAAACTATACCCGCTACATATTCATTATTGGATCTGAATGGACTATTTGTCCAACCAAAGTAATCAGACGCAGTCAAGATAGCATCAGAATTATGAAAATTACAGCATTAACACGTATTTTGTTCCGCTGCGCGCGGGATTGAAAACTTGAAATGAAATGAAAAAAAAAGTAGGTGAATAGTAAAAAATTTAGTCTAATTTAAATAGTAAAGTTTTAAGTATTTTTTTTTGAAACCTCCCTTAACTTTCATTTCTAATGAAATTCGTTTTTCATTAATGAATTTTCGAATTTTATACTTAAGAATAATAAAATAAAGACGAAAAATATTAAAAAATATTAGTAGTATTAGTAGTATATTACTATTATACTATATATACTATCTATATATACTATATTATTAGATATTACTATAACATAATATAACATAACACTTTTACTATTAAGACTTAAGACTAAATAGTCTAATTTATACTCTAATTTACTATAATTACTTATAATATACTAAGAATAGATATAAAATATCTAATATTGAATATTTCAATATAGAATAGATCATAATAATCATATTTCTATATATATATATATTATATATATATATAGATATATAAAATTATATATAGAATTATATAGATAATTTCTTAAAGAATTTATAAGATAATCTATCTATTAAAATCTTATAGAATTTAGAATAATTAGGAATGGCAATGAAAATTACTCTTCTTGTTTCAATAACAAACAATTTTTATTTGTTGGAACAAAATTGGAACAAAAGAAGTACTGGCCCGGCCAGTACTTATACTTAACCAAGCCGGGGAAATGAACCTTTTGTACAAAATAAAAGAAGTAAGGTATTCTTTCTATTGGATAAATCTGTTTCGAATTATTTAAGTAAAATAAAAATTTTTTTAAATCTTCACTTCACGTGTGAAATCACATGAGAAATTTCTAATTTGAAATGGGGAGAGATGGCTGAGTGGATTAAAGCGTCGGATTGCTAATCTGTTGTACGAATTATTCGTACCGAGGGTTCGAATCCCTCTCTCTCCGACCCCCCTGATAACTTGAGATTTTAGAATTGGAATAAATTTCGATTATTTTCTTTTATGAATCTTTTCTCTTTATCTAGCATCTATTCTATTTCTTTCTACATTTGCCTATGAAATACCTATTAAAAATAAAAAGTAAAAATGAATCTCATATCTTTTTTTATTCTTCACGCCCAGGATTACGCCCCGGATCATTAGATAAGAATCCGAAGATGAAGAGAGAAACAAAGAATATTACTACTGTGTAAACGAATAGTTTAAGAGTAAGCATTACAAATCTCCAAGATAAGATCATTTTTTTTAAGGAAATAGATCACCTATTTTACGACACACACTATATACTATACTATTTTGATATGACGCTTTAAAGATGAAAAAAAAAGGAAGTTTTTTTGAAATTGATTTTCACGAATTTCATTAGAATGTAATATTCTAATGTAATAAGATTCGTATTTTTTCGTTACCAAAAATCTCTTGCCATATCCATATCTAGAATTAGGTATTGTATGGGATCTTATAAAGAAAAGGTCATAACAAAAGAAGAAATAAGCTGATTATCTGATTAAAGATAAAGATCATCGCCCCCTTCCCTTATTCAAATGAAATCTCAATATAAAATAAAATAATCAGAATTTCACTTTTTGAATCGAGGGTTCCTAATGTCCAGACTTATCTGAATCTTATTTCTTATCTTATTTTTTTTTTTTAATCGAAGACTTTATGAATATTTCATTTTTATCGAAAACTTACAGCAGCTTGCCAAACAAAGGCTAAGAGAAAAAATAGTAAAGGTATAACCGGCATAACGTCTACGATTGGATTGAAAAAGGCATAAGCCTCGGGCAATTTGGCGAAGAAAAAACTACTAAGAGTAGAATTAAGACAGATACAGATTAAACTAAAGATATTAAACATAACAAATATTCTTTTCTTGTTCTTAAAGATTAAAATGAGATTGAAATGATAATAAATTATCAGATTGGATTGAGTTGTTTTTCTGAGGTAAATTTTCAAATAAAAAAGCAGATAAAAGAAATTCTTCTTTTTCTTTGACTTCTCCAATCCTTCCTTACATTCTCCAATCAAATAAGAATACAAGGAATTATATTTTCATACAATATCTTAATTGAATTCTAAGTAATGATCAATTAATCTTTTTGATTCTATATCTATATGTGTTGAATCCCAGCGACAACATGTCCTATATTTCTTTTGGTTGGTTATTGACGAATAACCAATATTTAGCTTAGTTTTTCTTAGACCAAATCAAAATGGGGCGTGGCCAAGCGGTAAGGCAACGGGTTTTGGTCCCGTTACTCGGAGGTTCGAATCCTTCCGTCCCAGATCGTTTGTATCAGAAACGAAAGATTCTTCTCTATTGAAATTGAAAATTTTATTCAACAATTTTCTGTTTAATGTTGGATACAATATTATCCAATCTGAATTCTAAGAATGATTCTTAGAATCATATCTTTTTTTTTTTTACTTTTTTACTAAAGTATTTTATTCTTAAATATTCGTGATTATTTTCGTTAACGATTCTTTGTTTTATATGATGGAGATGGATGCGAAAAGATCAGAATCCGAGGATTCTGATTTTCTCTTTGATCTTACCTTACACGAGACTTATTCTACTCCATAATAATGAAAACAAAGAAACTTTATTCTCAAACTATCTCTCTTATTTAAATGAAATGAAAATAAGATTCAATTGGAGATGGTAAATTTTAAGTATAAAATCATAATATTAGAATCATATTTCATAAATAAAAAATATTCATATTAGATATTAGAATATATTAATAGATAAATACATAATTTTTACATAAGAATATATTATTATATATTTTTTTTATTTTTCTTATTAATATTATCTTATTATTTAATTTATTTAAGATTCTATTATTAATATATAATTGATTCTATCATTGAATATTTATGAATATTTCAATGAAATATTTAGTTTACTATAGTTAAATGAAAGTAAAGTAAAGGGTTTTTTTTGAAAAGAAAAAGAGGGATCTTTTATGATGGACAATTCCGAAAGATCTGTTGAAGATGTAAATAAGTTTGCTTAAAACTGATTTGTTTTTTTCATGTGAATATTATTCATATGAGAAAATATCGGATAATTTGAAGTGAAATCTTTTCCGGATAAACACTTATTTTTAAGTGTGGATTATTATGTATCGATTCAACCAATGACTATTCATTTCATTATTCCATATTGAATCAATTGCATACGGTTCCAATTTAAAAGAAAATTAGAGGGATGTTATGGTAAAACTTCGTTTGAAACGATGTGGTAGAAAGCAACGTGCGACTTGAAGGACATGATTGGCTGTGGATTTTTACATCCACCATTTTCTATACGAATGAAGATGCTCTTTTCTCGACATAGTTTGTTATGCTAGGAACTTAATTTAATTTGTCTTGGGTTGTTAAATAAAGAATATACTAATGGTATATAAAGGTATAGCATATTATGGAGCTCGAGCAAAAATGATTGATTCATTTATCGGGGGAATAATCTAGGGTTAGTGACAATCAATACGTTAGACCAACTTTGTAAATATATCATCAATATAGATAAAAGGAGAGGTTCAATTTTGAACAAATTTGAAATGAAAAAAAATCAAATTTTTCAAAAATTTCAAACTGTTTTGATAAAGAGTGTATCACAAAGGAATAAAATTTCCCTATGATTTTTCACTTTTCCATAGAAAGAACAAAAAACAAAAGGTATGTTGCTGCCTTTTTGAAAAGGAGTAAGGATCATCGAAGTAATGTCTAAACCTAATGATTTCACAAAGCGCAAAGCAAAGACAACAAATTCCGGAACAAGGAAACACTATTTTCACTTGTCTCAATTTGGATCAGAATGAGTAAAAAAAAATAGATCCGAAAGGAGACAAAAAAAAGGTTAGAGACAGCTCAAGAAATTATAAGGATTTCCTTTCGAATTCTTTCAAAACTACCCAACTTGAGTTAGGAGTACGAATGAATTTTATTTTTCTGTAAAGAAGGAAAAAAGGCTCAAATTACAGTCTAATTCTTTATGGATCCATTTCTATTTCTATCTATATATATAGATAGATAAATAGAAATTAGATAAATTAGAATCATTTTTTCTTGAGCCGTATGAGGAGAAAACCTCCTATACGTTTCTAGGGGGGCTTTTTTTATATACATCTATCCCAATGAGCCATCTATCGAATCGTTGCAATTGATGTTCGATCCCGAAGAGAAGGAAGAGATATTCGAAAAGTGGGTTTTTATGATCCGATAAAGAATCAAACTTATTCAAATGTTCCTGCTATTTTATATTTCCTTGAAAAAGGTGCTAAACCCACAGGAACTGTTTATGATATTTTAAGGAAGGCAGAATTATTTAAATAATTTCGAGTTTATTTTGATAAAAAAGAAAGTAAAAACAAGAATCATGAATAAAAAAAAGATAGGTTAACTAATATCTATCTTTGTGTAATTCTTTATTCAAAGTTTCTTATTTTTTTGTTCTATTCATACTTATTTTATTCTTATTTTTCTTATTCGTATTTTTTTTCTTGCTTCTTTTTGTGGAACCCCCCAACAAGGGGGGTAATCTTTCTTCTTGGATCTTGTATTTGTATTGTACCTTTATTTTTTTGATTAAAGTTTTGATTAAAGAAAGCCGCTATTTTTTCTATCTCTACCTTATTCCTTATTTTTTTCCGCTCAAAGTTATTATTTATTCTTTATGTTGTGCTAATCCAACACAAATTTATATAGAATTTATTGAAATTTGTTTTCTAAAAAGTCCATTCATATTGACAATGGTGTCTCAAACAAATATAATTTGATCGTATATAAATAAATCTTTTTATCCCTATTCCCTCCCTTATTGGATCTTTCCTTCACTTTAGGAAAATGGATGAGTTTGTTGGATTTTTTTATTTCGATCATACCTACACTTTCTATTGATTCGGGTTGCTAACTCAATGGTAGAGTACTCGGCTTTTAATTGCGACTATGATATTTTACACATTTGGATGAAATAATTCGTCTAGACTATTGGTAGAGTTTATAATACCGCGACTGATCCTGAAAGGTAATGAATGGAAAAAAAAGCATGTCGTAAAAAGAATAGAAAAATAGAAATAAAAAAGAATAATATAATCATAGAAAAAGAAGATTTCTAGTACTCATAATATAAATAGAACGATAATTTTTCTTTTTATAAAAATTTAAGTTAAGTAAAGTATTTTGGGTCTAGTGAATAAATGGATAGAGCCTTATGGCTCCAATTTGAGTAAGACAAAAAAGCAACGAGCTTCCTTTCTTAATTTGAATGATTACCCGATCGAATTACTAATTATACGTTAAAAATAAATTAGTGCCTGATGTGGGAAAAGGTTCTCTTGTGAATTGTGAATGGACCATTGATTCTTTTTTTTTAATCCTAATTATTCTTTATTGTGGATTGGAGACGGATGTGTAGAAGAAATAGTATAGTGATAAAAAAAGGATTTTTTCCAAAGTCAAAAGAGTGATTGGGTTGCGAAAATAAAAGATTTTTACCCCTTTTTATTATTGTTATTTTATATTTTCTTTCTTTCTTTCTTTTATTGTTATTCTAGTTATATTAACAAGGAAAAGAAAACCAAATTGGATAGAAAGGGAAAGGAAAAAGATCTGTAGATTGGGCTCTCTGTCTCCGGGGTATATATTCTTTATTTGTTATTACTTTTCTATAATCTTTTACTTCTTAAATTATCATTATGTTTTTTACATCACAGTACAGTATAAAAGTATAGAAAAGTATATATTATTTAAAGTAAAAGTATAAACAGTGCATAGTATATATTAATAATTAATACTAGACTATATTATTCTAATTATTTCTTAGAATAATAGAAGAGAAGAATAATATTCTTAATTCTATTATTCTAGTTATAAGTTAGACTTTTTTATACTAAATACTCTTTTAGTATAATTTAGTATAAGAGAAAAAATATACTACATACAGCATAAAAATACGCCGTTATGACCATATTGCACTATGTATCATTTCATAACACAATAAGTGCCTCTCTTTTTTGGTTACATGAAAAATGTATTTAAATGGCAGAATTACAAGGATATTGAGATTGAAAAAAGATAGATTTCGGCAACAAAACTTCCTATATCCGCTACTCCTTCAGGAGTATATTTACTCACTTGCTCATTATCATAGCTTCAATAGTTTGATTTTTTACGAACCTGTGGAAATTCTAGGTTATGACAATAAATCTAGTTTAGTACTTGTGAAACGTTTAATTACTCGAATGTATCAACAGAAATCTTTGATTTCTTCGGTGAATGATCCTAACCAAAATTCATTTTGGGGGCACAAGAATTCTTTTTCTTCTCATTTTTCTTATCAAATGGTATCAGAAGGTTTTGGAGTCATTCTGGAAATTCCATTATCGTTTCGATTAGTACCTTCCCTTGAAGATAAAAGAATACCAAAATATCAGAATTTACGATCTATTCATTCAATATTTCCCTTTTTAGAGGATAAATTATCGCATTTAAATTATGTGTTAGATCTACTAATACCCCATCCCATCCATCTGGAAATCTTGGTTCAAATTCTTCAATGTTGGATCAAAGATGTTCCTTCTTTGCATTTCTTGCGATTGTTTTTCCACGAATATCATAATTTGAATAGTCTCATTACTTCAAAGGAATCCCTTTATGTCTTTTCAAAAAAAAAGAAAAGATTATTTTGGTTCCTACATAATTCTTATGTTTATGAATGCGAATATCTATTCCTGTTTCTTCGTAAACAGTCTTCTTATTTACGATCAATATCTTCTGGAGTCT